AGAATACAATGACTCTGATATTCTTATCAAAAATGCCTAGCAGTGCTGCAAACTGCCAGCCTGGCGGGGCGCTAAACTGCCAGCCTAGCGGGGCGATAAACCGCAAGCCTGGCCTTGCTTTGAATGGCCAAATCCTTGTTCCTAAGATAAGATCTTATTCTAATGATTCTCCTCGTTCTAATGATTCTCGTCGTTCTAAAGATTCTATACTTTCAGAGTTCTGGGATACTTTCGCTTTTAGTCGAATGAGATTTGCCATATTTATGAAAATGGAAAGTCTTGCTTTACAGAAGATGAATAACAACCTAACCTTCTTTATGCTTCTTTCACTCCTTTTTTTGTTCTGTTTCATCAAATGATACATGTGGGTTTTGATTGGGATCTCCTTGTTAGAATGGTGATATGCCCTTCTTTACGTTTACTCACTCGGGGGGGTTGTACCACTTTTCTTCTTTTTGCTTCTACTCTTGTGACAGATCTGATGTGGGGGGCTTTCCTGCCTGCTACTTCCGAAATGGGCTTCGGGGGTGGTGTTGAGGGTCGGTCCGAAATAGTTGCCATTACAGGCAACCCGAATCAAGAACAAGGCGACCCATCAAGCTCGGGTGTGCACGTCAACCAAGAGGACATCTGGAGGGAATTGGATGCACAAGGGCAGCAGCTTATAGAGGTGGATCCAAGTCCCGCCGATTCGGATTCGGATGTAGAATCGGATTTTCTTTTCTATGACTTGGACAGGATGGGGGATCTTGTTACCTATTATCAAGATACGATTAGCGATCTCGTCCATGAATTGCGCAAAGAGGAGGAAAAACCACTCCCCGACGAGCCGCACAGAATACAGGCCGCTATTGAGCGCCTTGAGGAAAAGTATGGGAGCGAAAATCTTTCTCAAATTGCCGACGAGATCGAGCAAAATCGCCTTATGAGTCAGGCATATTACTTTTTCAACGTCTTCTTCGACCTAGAAGTAACCGATGAGGAAGATGGTGCAACAGAGGAGGAACTTATACGCGACTTTTACGAGGGTTCCAAGTGAGCGCCTGGGGATGAAAGAAGGAGAAACAGCTCCCTGGGCTTGGCTTGAATGCCGGTGTTTGGCTAGAGAGAGGCCCGCGTAACGCAGTGAAAGAGCAGGACTTCTTTCACGCAGTGAAAGGCAGGCCTTTTTCATGGCGAGTCACCTGTGGCTTCTGTGAAAAGGGGAAGGGGAGAGGTGAGGTGGGCCCCTGTAACTTTAGGATGGAAAGCGTCATCCTCTTCTTATTATTTGTGCCCAGTGCCGGTGCCCGCTCTATTTTCCGGATGACTTCCTCCTGGTTAAAGTACTGCAATAGCAACATTGCTAGTTCCACTACGAATAATCTGCGGTGAACCTTGATATCGGTTTCACTCTATACCGGGTGAGGAGTAGGGGGTTCTAGCCAGGAATCGGGGAAGGCAAATCAGAAATCAAGTCCAGTAGGAATGAGCCCCATGCTTTCTAGCTCAACACGTGTGTGGCGAGCGAAAGCAGCTAACTCATACTTAAGTGCAGGGAAAGAGGAAAACGTTTCTCCTTTCCTCTCCTTAACTCATTCTATAGGGCGAGCCCTTTTAGCCCTCTCCTACACTTAGGTGAGTTAGGGAGCGACTTCCAAGTCGGGACCCAGGAAATACCCTGATAAACAGGGATCTCCGAGATCCACGGGAGATATGTCTTTTGTAGGTGATGAAAACGTGTAGTTAATTCACGTAAAATAGACATAACACCGGAGTAGGAGCTACATCTCTCAAAGATCGACTCGAAGGTAGCCATACTTATCTAACGATATAAGTGGACTACCCGCGATATCGAAAACCATGAGAGAGAAGAACTAACCGGTTTATTTTGCATCACGACGTCGAATCATCGAAACGACGGTATGATGCGAGGAAGCCCCGTCCGCGTCAATGGGTGATAACTCTTTGACTCCAGGGATGGCTCCATCTCGGTTGTGGATCTAATCAGCTCCATCAGACCGCCTGCCTCCACAGTGAAGCTTCCGGCTACTGCTTCCACAGCAGGACAGGAGTAGAAGTGAGTGCTTCAGGTGGATAAGCTTCGACGCTCTCAACCTGGTTTGGATCGTTTGACTATGGCTCCGCGTTCTTGTAAATCATAAGCTCGATCACGAGGGTCCAAATCAGGGTCTCCATCTCGCCTTATTAACTAAGTTCGGGCAAATCTACATTTTCAGAAGTTATAGGTATAGCTCAGGAGATGAGATTGGATCCGGAATTAGAATTGGCTCCGCATCATCTGGAACTAAAGAAGCTTCGGGGTCTTGATTTCCATTCTAATCTGCATATGGAATTAGAACCGGGCTACCCCATGATCGTGATTTGATCATCATTAGGTGGTGAGAAACCACGCCTTATGACGAAAGGGGAGCATTACGCCCGATCAAGACACCAGTCTGCCCTCTAATAGAGGGTGCTATGGAAGAAATTAGGGATTTTTTTTCTGAGGTTTAGTAGTGCTTATCACTCAGGACGGCCAGACTCCAGTCGTCGGTTTACTGGAAGACTTGCTGAAGAGCTTAGTGCAAGGGAGACCGAGCAAGTGGGAATAAGTTCTTCCAACTGCAGAGTTTGCCTATAAAAACGATGTGAATCGGCCTATGTTAAGTAAGGGGGGAAGTAACCATTCGAAGTGGTGTATGGTAAGAGGACTAACAATAAGGGGGAAGCGCAGTGAGAAATTCGGTTTTGATCACCCCCAAGTGATTGATGACATCCTTATAAACGTCCGCAACCGCCCGATGACGATATCGTCACTGAGAAGTGCGTATTTACTAAACTTCTTTCCTGGGTATACCTTGTCAGCACAATACCACACCACAAAGTGATGTGATAGAGCGAACAAAGGCCAAGACGAGAGGTACCCTAGAGGCTGTGTCCTTTAAAAAAAAAATAGGACAAACATAGGCGGCTCCCCTGGTGCGCGGGGGGCTAGAAAGGCATTCGTTCCAAGCCCCGAGAACACCCAAGCAAAGGATGTCTATAAATTGAACAGCCCTTGTATTTTAACTCCCTTTTACGACAGCGGAAAACGCCGCCGACAGATCAAAAGAATGCAAAACGGGACATTTTTACAAGCGGCGGAGAGGCCCTTTGCTTGACTTGGGCTCGAAAGAGGTGGGCAGCCAGCGGCATGAATCACTCATTTCGGGTGAATCCCTTGGTCGAGGGCTTTGTTATCGAAAAGGTAGTGGTAGTGGGTTCCGTGCAATTCGAGATATGAGCGCATTGGTTATTTCCGACGCTTCAATCGCCATTTCGACACGGGTGATTTTTTGATGCCTTGTCTTTACCGGACGATCTCGTAGCGGTGGCCATATAATTAATAGGTTCCCTCGCCCCTATCTCTAAAGGAAGGGCACGATGATTGAATTCATAAGCCATTCTTTATTAATGCAATCATCAAACCTACGGGCTTCAAAAATCCTTCTTCTCGGTTAAGGGGGAATGTAATTCCCCTAGAGTACTACCCGGCGACTTCCCTTGCCCGCTTTTGCTCCGATGAAGGCGTTGGAAGTGCTGTTGATTGTGCTCCTCAAAGAAAGAAGGTAAGTATCTGCAGTGGAGTAAGAATCCCATGGTCTAGCCCCACGGACTAGTCGTTCAGTAGTCTTACAGAGCAATTACTCAATGGTCCAGTTGTTTAGCCCTACTAGCGGAAGCCAAGAATTAATCGCAGTTGTTGGCAGCGCACAGCATAAGTCTCTAGCCTGCTGTATAGCCTACCGTCAAGGGCCCGGCAAACGGAACTCAGAGCTGCTCAAGGCACCACCAGCCCTTGGCACAACGATCAGGTCAAGCAAAGCGCGTAAACCAAAGGGGCGCAGCGCGCACATAACTCCTTAATCAAAAAAAAGGAAGTTTTCAAGCTCTTCACATTGTGAAACTTACATCCTTAAATTGCTTAATGGCATTCGATTTCGTTCCGTCGGCGATCCTCGTTGTCATGTCTCCTTGTCTTTCTGTTCCTATAGCTAGGCTAGAGCAATATATTCTAGATTGAAAGAATTACATAAATAGAGTGGAAATCCTTCGCGTATTAGGCGGTGTTTAGCTATGTATAGGACTTTTCTTGGGATGACTGATTGACTGTAATGGGAATGAGTAGCCCCTTACCCTAAACAAGCGAGCACAATAGAGCTGTAAGTTGTCGTCTATCTTCGCCCGATAGAGATTGAAACTACATTGAGCCCCGGATTGGGGGAGAGTTTCTAGTTTCCCGACAGGTCGATGTACAACCGACAGGTGAATGCTTTACCAAACTCGTGTACAACTCCTTTCATGTGTATTGATTTCCGCTTAATAGTTTCCTAAACGATTTCTCCACAGCACCCCCTGACCAAACAAAAAACCAGAAAGCCAAGATCGCGAGGGAAAGAAGAAATGCTCTCTTGCCGGGATATCAAGATTCACGTGCGAAGGGACGAGCAGCCCTTAAAGTCTGAGATCAGAACTCATACCGCGGTTGTGGTGGTCTAATTGCGCCGCATGCAAGTTCTTCAAAAACTCTTAAGTATGTGTTAGTACGAGATCGCGCTTCACAAATCGGGTGCTTACTCCTCTCGCCTATCAAAGTTTAGAAACCTTGTACGAGAACTTATATCTTATATAGAGAGATGGTGCAAAAAAGAACAACTATCTTATATAGGCGTATATCATAAAATATAGAAAGATTTTCTCCGAAAAACCAAAGTAGTGCGATTGACCATAGATGCGAGGCGGCATCTCTCGTCGCCCTTATTTATCTTTCTCCCATGCTTTCCGTTGGTCAACAACCAACCAGCTCTCGTTTAGTTCTTCACTATTCGTTTAGTTTACTCATACAGGAAGGAGTCTCTTTCTGTCTGGAGGGATTCGTTTTTTCTCAATCAATAATGCCTCAACTGGATAAATTCACTTATTTCACACAATTCTTCTGGTCATGCCTTCTCCTCTTTACTTTTTATATTCCCATATGC